TCATGCTCAGATGATACGTGGAAGTGGCAGCTCGGAGAACATTCAGAGTCGGCCTTCCCAGGATCAAGTTGTAGGCTGAAGGAGCTTTTACTACTGCAAAGTTGATGGGAATTGTCCAACGACGAGGGGCTTTCCCCTTTAGGAACATGGGGAAAGTTCAGTCTCAAAAACTTCAGCATGGATAGATAGATGCCATACGGCCGTTAGCTATTTAGTTCGTATATAGCAGGACTGGGACCCTACCTGCCCTTTCGAAAAGGGCTTTGCCATACCAGATCAATAGTCTCAACCGAAAGCCAGGCACCATCCAGGATCTTGGGTGAAGATTTCCACCTTCACGCACGTGTGGCTGAGCATATAGCTAGTTATAATTGATTAGACGCTACGATGTTCACCTATGCGTGTGCCAATTGGGCACTTACACAGGTTGATACAACGCAAGCTTGTTGATAGTTGGGTATGGGTAAGATTCTGATTATGAATAGGTTTGTTTAGTACAATATTGTGTAAACAACCCAGTCACTAGGCAGCGTATGCTAATTATGCCGTTTAGATGATCCTGTGTGGAAAGCAGGCGCCCCCCCATGGACATATTCGTTATGTTCAAAAAGGAGAGTGACTGCGTCATAATATGTATGAAAAGATACTATTATGATGTGGTATGGCGTAGTACTTTTGAAGGTACTTGGTGGTTTGATTCTTACCGTAATTCAGTAAGAGTCAAGCTTCTTGTTTCCTAGAGTCAAAACTACACCTCTGTGAATACTATAGTACGAAGTGACTCGACTGAAAGGAGAGGTACGTAGTCACTCGACCAACGGGAGAGGGACATAGTTCAACTCATTCGACCATAAGGGAGAGGAAACCCTCAAAAGTTCGGCCGAGGACGAGGTCACTTTTATAAGTATAAGCAAGTGACCTGCCCGCCTATCGCCAATACCCCGTATTTTAGGTTGCAACTTTCTTTGCCTTAGTACTTCGTGGACAACTACCAGTGCTGGGTGAGTACCGCTATGCGCCCTACATGAACGTATCGGCTCACGCCTCTGATCCTGTCCCCCTCTCTACGGCACAAAACCAGAGCTCCCATCCTGCCCGATGCTGCCATTACGCTACCAGATCTTCGATCTCTATGCAAGATTAGGGCTCACACTAGACTCCTTCCCATAATCCGGTTTGGGACCAACAAGGGCTCAGTTCAACGTTCCTAGGGCAGCTCAGTTCGGATTGGTTCTTCATCGTCTTTCTTTCTCGTATGTGGAAGAGGCCCCATCTTCTCTCTTTGACTTTATCCCGCCCGATCGGTAGAATCCGCTGCTCCGTAGGGTATTCATTAACTCACTCCGTCCCTTAGGAAAGTCGGCAGGATAGCTTCTTGGACCTTCTAGCTTCGTTCTTGGCTCTTGCTTTGCCGCCTTGGGTAGCGGAATTGTCATCTTAATAAAGAAATAAGGTGCGCAATCCAAGAGATTCCAAGCGCTAAATAGACTGGGGAATCTGTGCTAGGTATCAGGAAGCGGATGCGATCCGGTTACACTCTTCCTTAGCTAGCACTAAGCTATTTCATAACCTTGTCTCACGCGGGAGAAGATTCAAATAGAAGAGGGTTTTAGCGGCTTCGGAAGGAGCCCTATCTATTAGGGTTAGACAACTAGTCTAGTAGAGTCAAATCTAGGATAATTGGCAATAGGTGAATGTATTGCCCATCACCAGTTCAATAAGGATTGATCCATTAGCGCTGATAGCTCTATTTCGGGTGGCTTTTACGATAAAGGAAAAGAAGGCGCCTAGCTCCCCCTTTGCCTTCCTGAGTTCCCCTAGGATTGATAGCTTTTGGCCATTGGGAATCTTTCTTATACTAGTGCAAGGTTAGAGTCGAATTTCAAGTAAACAATAGGGCAATCAAATGCCAACTCTACTGCAGCTTTACCACTTCCTGTATGCGTACCGGCTTCCCTAACTGCTGGATTCAATCCACTTGCTCATTGCCTTGAGAAAGAAAACTGCTCAATAACTACTGCCGGAGAAAAATCCGATTAGAGTCGTTCTCTAGAAGCCCATTATAGTAATACTGCAAAGAACGCATATTAAAGCTGTCCTCGAAATCCCCCCTTTTTCCTGACTTACTTCTTGGGAAATGAGACTTCCCGCCTTGATCAATAATCATTTTTCTTTTCCTGATAGATTGCATTGGTCTAAAATGCTAGCTTGAAAAGGAAGTCCCTTACACTAGTCCTTGGTTATTAGCAAGCTTTGAAGAACATTTTCTCGATCTTCACTTCAACTGGCCGGATGTGGATGGAACGTATGCTACGAGTGCTTTAGTTGCGACGTGGGTACCGGTTGTATTCTAAGTTGATTCAACAACAGCCTAAGTTTCCTTATTTCATAAAATTTCCTGTTAGCAGGATCGGGTAGGATAGTGAGTGTCAGGAGAAAGAAAAGAATTAGAAGCGTCTCTCATAGGTTCACCAATTTATTGACTCTTGCCAGGTAGCCCGATGTCTCATCGTAAGATGTTGGTGAGGCCGGAGTACTTGCTTTATTTAATCCCGTAAGTCACTTCGTTCTCCAGTCTCCTTCTAGGCTTCTAGTAGCCCTTCTTCCTTCCACCAAGATAAACTGGAACCTTATAGCAAGAATAGCCCTATAGGGTCTTACCCTTACTCCAGACTTAGACACTCTATCTATTAGGCTCTCTTTTAACTGCTATGAGACTTATTAACAACGTATGATAATTCAAACTTTTAGAACTCTTAGAAGACTAGACATATAAAGTCCTTCTCTTTTCTAGCGGCTCTTCCTGAGTTTAGTCAAGCCCCATCCCCGAGTCGGTTAAAGCCCAGCTCCTTCGGACTTATTTCAATAAATTCAATAAAAAGGGGTGCAAGTGAATCAGAGCTTGAGAATATAGCTATTGCGAAAACTGTCTCTGCATAGGGGAATGCCAACGGCTTCAAGCAAGGAACGTAGTAACTAAACTCTAAGGAGAGGATAGAAAGTTCCATGTCTGAGAAGGAAAGGATATCTTGGCAAGAAGATATGTGTGGCCAGTAGCTTTCACTGTCAATCTGTTCTCGTACTGTAAAGAAGCATGAATGGCATACCGGTTGGATTTTATAACGTACAGCCAGTAATTGTAAATTTCGGATAAGTTTCAAGTTATAACATAGCCCGACGTCAAGGTGAGACGCCCAGTCCAGCTCTTTAAGAAAGAAGGTTCGTCCTAGCTTAGTCGAAGTCTAAGGCAAAACCAGAATCCCAACAGTGCTAAGCTAGTATTCCTCTTGGAAAGAAAAGACTAGATAAGCTATCCAATCAGTAGACAGGCTGGGAACTCTACGAGGTACGCAGTAACTCGACTGTCTCGACTGTAGGGATCCCGTAGAAAGCCTTCTCCTAGAATATAGAATATATAAAAATATATAATCATTGAACGGAGGATAACAGCCGAGAAGGATATGAAAGACTACGGTTCAAAGCTTCCGAAGGAACTAGCTAGAGCGGGATCTGCTGAACCTGAGGGAATAAGGAAAGAAGCAAGCTTGGGTGCTTTATTTCTTTTTGCTTGTAGCATGATATGTAGGCTGAACACAAACCCAATCGAAGTGAAACTCTCCTTTCCTTACTTGTTCCAAGTAAGAGAATTGGCATTACCTTCGAAAGGTAGGAGCTAAAATCCGGCTCGGTTAGGGTAGACCCAGGGAAAGAGCTGTGCACAAAGGTTTGAACCATGGGGCAGGGACAGGCTCCTCGAGCAGATACCATTACAATGGAGAAGCTCATCTTCCCATTACCGGCGGAGAACTCAAGGGCTCCAAACTCCTTAGGTCTTGTTTTGTAAGCTTGAAGCTTTGAAACCTGTCGAAATGAACTTACCACTCCACTAACCTAAGCTTACCAGATCAATTTAATCACTACCGAAACCCGTACCGTACACGCCGCTTTCTCGGCTTCCCCGTACGCTTTGAGGGACTGAGCCTTCGGATCCCACCCTTTATTGGTCTTCTTTCCGCTGTCGCTGAGAAATGCCCTCCTTTTGGCATCGCAGAACCGAGACAGATGGTTTTGGTAACATTTCTATTCTTTATAAAAACCGCCTTATCAGTGGATCTCTCTACGTCCTATCGTACCTCTAGCAAACAATAAAGATGAACTTCGAGCTGCTGAACCGATGTTCTTGCTTTCCTAATCTAATCCAAGACCAAGGTTATTTTTACTTGCTTACTTGGAACAAGTAAGGAATGGAATGCTTAATACCTCTACAATGAATTCGTATAAAATAACTTTATACAGCCCTCTAAGGTGAAGCAGGATTTTTTTAAGCTACAGGTTTAAGCTTTCAAGCCAGAGCTAGTCTTCTTCCTACCAGATCATTATACTTACCATAAGAATGCAAACATAGTATCGAAACTATAATATACTTTAAAAACGATTATTATTTTTTTACGTAATCGACCGGGTGATAGAAAATTTTGTTATTTCTGGCATCATATCCATAGTTAGCGCATTCATCATAGTTCGCAGCTCCAGCTCCATATCAAGGTCACGCTCGATATCGTCACTAGTAAAAAAAAACAGCCCCTTAGCTTTGTTATTAAGGAATTAAGGAACTTGTTCAGAAAGACCCTAAGGGAACATAGGAGTTTGTCGCTAGGTATTTGACCAAATAAGATCGTCCAATACCCGAACTCTTGCTTTTCTTTTGCAAGTCTAATAAATTTCAGGACAGCTTTTTTGGAAGTAGTAATCAGTAATCCTTTCATCACTAGCCCTTTTTGGTGCTTTTAAAGCCGGGCAGAGTTGTAGGGAAAGTAGTCTGTCTGAAGGTATGTATAAATTCGAACTAGAGAAACTCAAGCAAAAGACCGAGTCTTTGCTTGAGAACCTCTGGAAAGAATATTTTAACACAAATAGAAATTTCCAGTTAAACGAAACTCCGGATTTTAAGCACATCGTAGAAAATGGATTTATTATGGACGAGTCTTGGCAAGAAAAATTTCTCGGACTACACAAGATCTATTTAGATCTACTGTGAGCTTCAATCCCTTCACAAGTCAATGTTGGCAGCTTAACCGTTTGCTTTGTATACGTGGGTAGGGCCGAATCACCCTTACTCAGTCAGTCATTTCGGCCCGCCAAGGAAAGCTGGTTGATTTTCCATCCACTCAATCTATCCCGAACTCTATCAACAATGTATTTCGAATTTCGGTAACTCACTCATGGAGTAATGGAACACCAAGAGACTTACCCAGGTTAGATGTAAGAGAGAATCACTCTCTCCCGAGGAGGTTAGACAACGACTCTATGCTAGCAGAGCGTGAAGCGCACAGCATAAGCACAAACAGAGAAAATAGGTTAATAGCAAACCGAGGTACGATATTAGCTAGCCTCAGCAGTGCTTACCCTGTGTGCGCACTCTAATCTACATGATGCCAAAGACTGGAGAGTTCAACTAACTCACAATACGTTATCGTAGGCAGCTTTGCACACCTGCAGACCGCTTTCGCGGGAGTGCCCGGTTGGGCGCTGACTTACGAGACTGGCTAAACCGAGAACCAAAGATGATAACTCATCACTTCACTACTAGCTTCCTTTCCACTAGCAGCAGCAATAAGTATCTCATCAAGGCCTGGTCCAGTACGACTGCATTCCACCCATAAGTGAATAGGCAAAACACCAAGCACAGCTGCAGTTTACAACTGCCAACTGTATTGATGACTGCAACGATTGACAGACAATATGGTCAATAGATAAGGTGTCTTGGAGAGATTTCCATCTCCAAGGCGCCCGCCCCACCTTTGAAGGCAAGAGTCCTACAATGAGACATCAAAGCAGAACAAGTGCGCCCTCCAGATTTCACTACAGGTGGAAGCCGACCTCGATTACAGGTAAGACTACGAGGACCAGCACCGAAGTCCGGGGCACTTGCGAGGATTGGAGATAAGCCCAACGGGAGCAATGGTATGAAAGGCTCCTCATTAAGTTGAACTCATCAGCAAGCCTCACATGCTGATCACAGGTGGTTACAAATGTGGTCAGTATAACTGCCAATGCTCAAGTCGTAACCTGTGACGCAAGTTAGAACCTGTGACAATTGGATGAGATGTAGAAAGTCTACAAATCATACGCAACATTGGCAACCCCGTACCGGCTCAATGAGCACTAGGAACCGACATTCCTTCTTTGTCTGCTCCCTAACGCCTAAATAAAGTTAGAAGCGAGTCGCACGGAATGCTCTTTTCTAGACGTGAGGCATTGCAGTCCTCAAATCGGCCACGAGGGCACTAATAACGTGTCGCTTAATGCTTCTATCTTGTATAAGCAGATGCATCATCATTATTAGTACGAGGTCCTAAAGGCAAGCTTCATTCATGCCTGATTTTCATTCCTCTCTCGTTCGATTCCACACCGGATTCACTATATTCTTAATCATACCCTTCCTTCTCGTGAGAATCCTTCGAGTTAGAGTTTCTTCTGTCCGATTCAGGCTGATTGGATCACTGAAACTACCTTTCTATATTTACCCAATTCGATCCACTAGCTGAATGCCGTACCTTCCAGAGAGGGGGATCCGCCATTGAACTGTTCAAAACCTTTATTAATAGAAGAAAGAGCTCTTAGTCTACCCGAAGGAAAGTCAAGAGGTAAGGCTTGGTAGCTGTCCATGCAAGGAAGCACGCGAAGGAAAGGTGCCAAGCAAGGCAAGCGGTACCAATACCAATTCCTTCCTTTCTCTGTCTTTCATTCCAGGTAAGCAAGCCAGGGCCCTCCTACTGAAAATCTGAAGGAGGCTGACAGCCCTGCTAACTCGTACTCGTCTTTTAATGTAAAAATAGCCCCCCTTCTCGAGCCCAAGAAATGCTTAGCGATTAGGAGGCTGCTTCGTCTTAATTCAAACAGGCTAACAGCGCCTCCCACAGCGCTTGAGGAATAGCGCTGATACTTAGACAGAGGAGTGAATGCTGTGAGGGCCCATTCTTTTACTATGTCTGCAGTTAAATTCCTTGTCCCATTTGATGCCATCTCCTTCTCTGAACACTTTTTAGGAAGTCAAGACGAATAGTCGACTTTGCCTGCTTGACGGATAAGCTCTTGTCAGAGCCTTCTTGAAGAGGCGGCGCATCGAGCAGGAATCGAACCTACGAATTCGCCAATTATGAGTTGGGCGCTTTAACCATTCAGCCATGGATGCAAAGAGACTCAGCGAGTGAACTAGGTTTGAGTATTCCTTCTCGAGCTTCGATTTCTTCCGTTAAAGGAGATTCGAGAAAAGATGGAATAGGAAGACGTGTTTCCAGAACAAAGAAGATACGGGAAGTTAGCAAATTGGAATGAGCATAGAAACATGTATTGATGTACCAGATCGGCTAATGCTCCCAGGTTGATGCGATGTATTCCACCAGTTGACTGGAAACTTGATTATTGGTATATCGATCGGTCCAGCACGGATTGAAATAGGAGCCGGTTCGACAGAAAGCTTTTGAAAACGCAGTGCACCCAAGTAAATAAGGAACGAGATGAATACAGAAGTTAAACGAGCATCCCACACCCAAAAGCGAAGTTTTCCTTTTTTTGCCCCCCACCTATATATGAGAACAAGAACTAGAATCATCATTAGAATTGCGACGAAGAACGACACTACGTCACAAAGATAAGGTTCGTAGGGAGAGGGGATCCCAGGATTTAGGCCTGCCATACCGGTAGGAGGACCAGGAGTCACTAGGGGATTAGAGGAAGTCAGTGGATTCCCTCCCTTCAGCCCTTGAGAACCCTCCGGCCAGGTAATAACATTCTTCATACCAAAAAGACCGGCACTTGATTCTATATTAACACCAGAAGCAATACACATCTTTGTAAGAGAGTAGCAGTAATATTTATTAAGGCAGGCTCCAACTGTTATTAGGCCCGCAACAGCCAGTCCATATATCAAAGAATTTTCCGGCATTTCGGTGGTCTATTCTTTCACCGTTGGAGGAATTCAAAAGATAAATCGATTCTTCGCCTTACTAAAAGCGAATGAATCCCCAACCAACTATGGACATTTTCGGGGAGTAGCCCGCTTCCCATTACTCAATAGAGCAATTCCTCGCACATAATTAAGGGAGCCATTGAAAGGTGACTAAAACACCAGAAACGGCGACTACCCGAGAGGCAAGAACACTTTCCGGCCAAGTCCCATTAATTGATCATAACGATATCGTGGAAATGCTGCACGGACCCATATATATAGAAAGAGAAAGAGAATCACCTTGATACTAAACCAGATTGAGCCCGGGATCCTCTTGGAAATGGGAAGATCTAGGATAGGCGGCCAACCTCCTGGAGAAAGCAATGTGCATAGACCAGGTGAGTAAGGATGCAGCTCCGTGGACCGCTCGTCGGGCCTGATAGGTGGTGGTATCACACCCTTCTCAAAGGAACCGTACGTGACACTCTCGCGTCATACGGCTCCGTCCCGGAATTAGGACCCCTCTTTCCTTTGACTAAGGGGTTCTCGAACCAACCAGTTTTCCTTTGGTAAGCGATTTCTTTTCATTCATTGATTGATGAAAGGTACCTGTAGCTTTCTTTCAAGTCCAAGCGCTAGCGGTAGAAGCGAGTCGCCAGAAGAAAACCCTCGGCCCGGTTTTTCCACACTACCCAATTACGTTACGACCACTGAACAAACTTGGTTGACGAACATAGTTTATGCGCCGCTAATGTAGCGGCTTGTCGAGCATTTGACAAACTTACACCATCCATTTCAAATAGGATTTGTCCCGTGGACACACGAGCAATCCAACCCGTAGGATTTCCCTTTCCTCTTCCCATTCTGACTTCTGTAGGTTTCCCGGTAATAGGGAGATCTGCGAGAACTCTTACCCATATCTAACCATTTCCTCGAAATTGTCCGCTCATAGCACGATGGAAATGCCCGATTATAGCCCGGCGCGCTGCTTCAATGGCTCGATATGAAAGACGACCAGCTCTACAACTTTGAGTGCCATATCTTCCAAAACCAAGTTGTGTACCGTCCGGTTTGCAACCTCTACTACATCTGCCTTTACGATATTTACTAGATTTCGTACGTTTCGGATATAGCACGCCCCTTTCATTTTTGACTATAAGAAATCCACACTTTGACACCTAAGATTCCGTAACGAGTAGATACTTCCGCAGAAGCATAATCGATTTTCTGGTGTAATACATTACAAGATGTTTTTCCATATTTTCCGCATTCAGTTCTAGCAATTTCTGCACCTGCTAATCGACCTGAACAACATATACGGATCCCCTCTACCCCTTTTTTCATTACTAATGGAATATTCTTCACTATTTGACTAAAAATGGAACGAAATGATCTTCTTTTGTTTTTCGGTTGAAAAGATATGTCTTGAGCAATCGGAGAAGCACTTTGATAAACAGATTGGATCTTGACCGATTCAATTAAGGTATTAGTGTTTGTTCTATTAGACAACAAAGATCGCATTTTTTTCACTTCGTTCAAATAAGAGTTGTACCCGTACGGAATTTTTCTGTTTTTCAGTATGATCTCTATCATCATCTCTATTCCCTTTATCAATTCTCTTATCCCACCTAGATCTATGAATTTTTCTATCAATTTCATTACCTTATCCTTACCCATGAGGTTCCAACATTTTCTCCTTAATTTACCTAGGAGTTTTTTCCGGGCATTCCTAAAAAATAGGTTCTTATACACTCTAACTCCATCCCTTGGAAAGAAAAAGGTAGCACCGAAGAAAGGAAAGAGCGAGATGGTTGTTTTTCTTCTTCCCGCGAAGCGAAGATCATTCGCTTCGCGAATGAAGTGGGTCAACCTCTTTTTGGGTTCGGCCAAACACTTTTTCTGGCTGGTCGAGTTTTCCACAAAAAAAGCGATGCGAGAACGTATTCTCTTATCTAAGCTTCTTCCCTGTGTATTAGCTCTCTTCATCGTCGTAGATGGTTCAACCACGCCCGGTGCCACGAAATGATTGAGAACTAGGACGGGATCGAA